TTTGTATAAATGGGCAGGGAAGTTGTTAGGTACTTTATGTGCGTGAAAATATTTTTTATTATTAATCTCCGCATAGTGTTGAAAGCAAGGGGAAATGGCCACGTTTTTGGAGAAAAAAAAATTTAAAATGTAAAAATCAATCTCAAGAGATAATTTTTATAGGAAATTTTTCGTTTAATTTGTAGGTGAAAATAATATTTATTATTATAAAATTCTCGCACAGTATTAAGAAACAAGGGGGAATTACCACATTTGTCACRGGGTAATTCTGATAATTGAAGTTTAATCCAAGGAAATAATGGCAGATTTCCGGGGTAAATTTCAAGATGGGAAAAAAGTATAATCATACTGTGGTGAGGATGATATGTGTGAGAAAGTGTACTATTTTGGGACATTGTTTTTATTATGTTTTGTCGTATATCAGAGGCTTGATTTTTAAAAATAGGGGTTTTGAAAATTAGCTAACAGCGGAAAAAACCATTAAAAAAATAATGTAAAAAGGCGGAATAGGATAACGGTATGTCTACCAAGCATGAAGGAATGTATCCATATAGGGAATATGCTAGACCAAGAATATAGCTCCACCCGGACTAGATGGTCTACCCCGGTAGGGGTAACGGTAACGGGCATATATGGGTGTCAGGTGAAAGGGAGAGAAATAAAAGACTACCAGGGGTGGATCTGGCAGGCTGATAAGAACATGAGGTGATATGTACCAATATAACGGGTGCGACCAAAGGCCTTGGAAAAAGCTAGTAGGGAGGGATGGTTCCGGGCCGTTGAGATGAACGTGAGAGTGTAACCAGTGGCCTCTTAAAGAGCATACTGGGAGGAGTTACAATATATGGACGTGAAAAGCAGGACTGTATGCCTGAAGTGGAAGGATAGAGGGTTTCACGGGCTGAGCTAGATCAAGGGACACCATTAGGAACGGGATAGTCATGGTTACTAATCACTAATATGTGTTAAAGCGTGGAACGTTTGAGGGATGTGGTGACGGAATAGATGTTCGGTACCAGTTATTTATATAAATAATTATAGGGTAATTCTCGTTTAATAGGCGTGGGGCAAAACATTAATGTATGATTATACATAGTGAAATAAAGACTATAATGTAGATAGTACATATAGGCGAAAACCCGGAATTAAGCTCTGGGGGGGGAGGGGGGGGGTACCTAGAGAGATATTTGTTTTTCAGAGAATAGTTTAATATAGAATACTGGCTTTGGGGGGCCAGAGGTGGGAGTCCTTCTTTGATGCTCTGGGGGGGGTCCATCTTTGGTTTACAAGAACAATGCTTTATGATTAAGCTGCCAGGGCGGGTTTGCATTATGATTTTATTTTCGGTTCAGCTGAGTAGTGGGTTTATGATGAAGAAGGAGAAGTAGAAGATAGAAGTTAATTGGCTGATGGTAATAAAAGGGGGTTCTACCGGTTTAGTGGCTGTTCATGTGATTATAACAAAGGTGGCGATTAGTGTTCAAAAGAGGGTTTGTGAAAGTGGGCGAAAGGTTATAGGTCGAATGTAGGAGGTGTGAGTAAATGGTGGTAAAGTTAGGATAAGAATTGATATTAATAGGGCTAGTGTTCCTCCTAGTTTGTTGGGAATTGATCGTAGGATGCCGTAGGCAAATAGGAAATACCATTCGGGTTTAATGTGWTGTGGTGKGACTAAGGGGTTGGCTTTGGAGAAATTTTCTGGGTCATTGAGTAGGTCAGGTGAGAATGATAGAATGATAAATAATAGGATGATTATAGAGGTAGTTGTTATTAAGTCTTTGTAGGAGTGATAGGGATGAAATGGGATTTTGTCGATGTCTGAGTTTGTGCCAAGGGGATTATTAGAGCCCTCGTTGTGTAGTAAAATAATATGAATTGAGGATAATGAGATAATAATGAATGGGAGAATGAAGTGTAGAGCAAAGAATCGGGTGAGGGTGGGATCGTTAATGGAGAAGCCCCCTCAGAGTCATGTTGTTACTGCAACTCCGAGGTAGGGGATTGCGGTAAGAAGATTCGTAATTACTGTTGCTGCTCAGAAAGATATTTGGCCCCAGGGAAGAACATAACCGAAGAAGGCGGTCGCTATAAGGGTTATTAGTAAGGTCACCCCGGACAGCCAAACATTTTTGTTTAAGTATAGGCCGTAGTAGAGTCCGCGTGCGATGTGGATGTAGATACAGATGAAGAATAAGGATGCCCCAATTGCGTGGGTGTTTTGTATAATTCACCCACAGGGTACGTCTCGTGTGATGTGGACTACAGATGAGAAGGCTAGATTGATGTTAGCTGTATAGTGGATTGCTAGGAAAAACCCGGTTAAGACTTGTAGTATTAAGCAGGTTAGTAGTATTGAACCAAAATTTCATCAGGTGGAGATGTTAGATCCTACTGGTAGTAGGTTGGAGATAAGGAGGGCGTGTTGGTTGGACATGTTTTTGTAGTTGATATACAACGGTGGTTTTTCAGACCTCAAGACTCGATAGAGCAAGAATTGTGTTTATAATAAATTATCTATTCGGTCTTGTTTTGGTGTTTGTAGTTTTTAGTGTTGTGGCCCTTGGTATAACCCTTGCCCCACATCAAGGGGTGATTGCTCTTATAGGGGTTTCTTTCTTTTGTTGTGTTTTAATGGTTTTATTGGGTCGTACATTTGCTGCTTTGGTGATGTATATTGTGTACTTGGGGGGTTTGATTGTAGTGTTTGGTTATTGTGTTAGTGTTGAAAAGGATAAGGGGGATGTCGGAATTAGTGGATTAAAGTATGTTGCTATGTTTGTGGTTGTTGGTTTGGTTTGTTTGTGGGAGGGGTTGGGTAGTCTATTGATATATTTTGATTGAGAGGGTTTAGTGTGTTTGGAGGTGAATGGGGGCGGTGTTTTTTATTGTAAAGGAGGAGCCGGCTTAGTAGTTTGTTCTTGGGGTTTGTTGGTAGTGTTATTTTCTATTTTAATTATTTTGGGTTGGTCTCGTTTAGGTGGTTTACGCTCCTTTAGAATAAAGGAGGATGAGTGAGAGAAGGAGAGTAATTGTGAAGGTTGTTAGGTAATTTTTAATTATGTTTTTTTGCTGTGTTGAGAGGTGGATTATTGGGGTTAATGTATTAGCTAGTCCTTTAGGCCCCCAGCTTTCTAGGGCTCATAGGTCTACTAGTTCTATTCAGGTTTGTTGACTAGTCTTTAAAATGGTTATTGTGATAGCTCGGTGGGGTAGGTTAAAAAAAGCGAGTTGGTTGAAGAAAATAGATAGTGTCTTTATTTTTTTGGGGGAGGAATGGCGGGTGATAAGGAGGTGGTCTTTGGATGCAATAATTCCTGTTAGTGTGGCAATTAGTGCTGATAGTTTGATTGTTTTAGGTATTGTTGGTAGTGCTGTGTTTTGTAGTACTGTTAGTTTGGTCAAGGTTCCTGCAAAAATGGTCATGAGAGTTAGTCGGATAAGGGGGCTGATAATGTTGTTGGTTTCTTTGTGGGTATTATGTTTAGTTCGTGGGTAGTCGGTTAGTGATAGGAGTATGATTCGTGTGCTGTAGGAGGCAGATATAATAGTGGCAATTAGTGTGATGGTTAAGGTCCATGAATTGGTGTGAGAGTTTATTATGGTTTCGATAATTGTGTCTTTTGAATAGAATCCTGAGAGGAAAGGTATACCTATTAATGATAGATTAGCGGTGGTTATAAAGGATGCTGTTATGGGGGCGATATGTAGGAGGCCGCCCATTATTCGTACGTCTTGTTCATTGTTTAGGCTGTGGATAAGTGATCCTGAGCAGAGGAAAAGGAGAGCTTTAAAGAAGGAGTGGGTAATTATATGTAAAAAGGCTAAAGATGGTTGGTTTAAGCCAATTATTGTTATTATTAAGCCCAGTTGGCTTGTAGTAGATATTGCGATGATTTTTTTGATATCAAAATGAGTTATTGCTGAGGCTGCCGCAAATATTGTGGTTGTTGCTCCTAGTGTTAGGCAGACAGTTATAATGATCTTGTTATCTTGTAGAATGGGGTTAAGGCGGATTAGTAAAAAGACGCCTGCTACAACTATTGTGCTGGAGTGAAGTAGGGCTGAGACTGGTGTTGGACCTTCTATGGCTGATGGGAGTCAGGGGTGAAGTGTAAATTGTGCAGACTTGCCGGTTGCAGCCGCTAATAGGCCGGTTGCAGGGACAATACTTGTTTTATATAGGGTGAGGGCTTCTTGGAAATTTAAAGAGGTTGTTATTAATCAAGTAGTTGTTAAGATAAGGCCTACATCCCCTATTCGGTTGTAAATAATGGCTTGTAGGGCTGCTGTATTAGCGTCTGATCGGCCCCCCCACCAACCGATTAATAGGAAGGATATTACCCCCACAGCTTCCCAGCCGATGAAGAGTTGGTATATATTGTTTGCTGTGATGATAATTAGTATTGCAATTAGAAAAATTAAAAGATACTTGATAAATTTGTAAATGTTGGGGTCAGTGTCCATGTATCAGACGGAAAACTCGGAGATAGATCAAGTAATGAATAAAGTAACTGGAATGAATATAAGTGGTAGTGTGTCCAATGTAAATGAGATATTAATGTTTTCTGTAGGTGTAAGGATTAAAGGTACGGAGGATAGTGTGAGTTCTTTGTGGTTAAGTGAGGAGTTAAGAGGTGCTAGGCTAATAAGAAATATAAGTATCAGTTTATTTTTGATTTCATTTATGTGGGTTTGTGGTAAGATAATGGTAAGAGTAATGGATAAAATAATAGTTATGGTGATTGTTGGGATAATAAGGTTCATGTTCTACCACTTGGATTTGCACCAAGAGTTTTGGTGCCTAAGACCAGTGGAATACTACTATCCTTTGGTAGAGGGGGCTGGGTGATTAGTGCCAGGTTAAAGAGTTAGCAGGTCTTATAACCCCCTCTGGTGTGCGAGGAATTTCCTATTGTCAAGGTCACAGTTTGATATTTTTTTTAAACTACACACACTATATGATTAATTCTGGTTTTAGGGAAATTATTATAAGGGGGACAACATGGAGTGTTATGAGAAGGTGTTCTCGTGTGTGTGCCGGCTGGATGGGGGTATTTAGGGCAGGAGCGCCTATTTGTGTTGATAGAAATACATGTAGGGAATATGATGCTGTAATTAGTATTAATAATCCAAATAAGATGATGATAGTTGGACATCAGTTGAAGAGAGAAGCTGCGATAAGGAGCTCACCTGTAAAGTTTATGCTTGGCGGGGTGGCTATATTTATAAGACTAGTTAGGAGTCACCAGGTTGTGGTTATAGGTATAATGTTGTGGAATCCTCGTGTGAGGATTAGAATTCGGGCTTGGGTACGTTCGTAGGTGGTATTTGCTAGGCAGAAAAGTGCTGATGATGTAAAGCCGTGGGCGACTATTATGGCTATTGCTCCTGCTAGGCCCCACTGTGTTTGGATAGAGATTGCTGCGATAACTAAGCCCATATGGCTAATAGAAGAGTATGCAATTAGGGATTTTAGGTCTGTTTGTTGCAGGCGGGTCAAGCTTGCTAAGGTGGCCCCTCAGAGAGATAGAACAATAAATGGAAGAAACATGTCTGTTTTTAGGGTAGGAAGGGTTTGGGTTATACGGATGATGCCATATCCGCCTAGTTTTAGTAGGATTGCAGCTAGAACCATAGATCCGGCGATTGGGGCTTCAACATGGGCTTTAGGGAGTCATAGGTGTAAACCGTAGATGGGTATTTTTGCTAGGAAGGCTGTTAGGCAGGCGAGTCATAGGATAAGCCCTGTTCATTCGTTATCTGGTTGTGTGGTTTGCAGGAAGAGAGTTGGGGTGTTCGATGTGTTGTTAAGAAATAAGGTAGCTATCAGTAGTGGTATAGAGGTTGTTAGGGTGTATAATATAAAATATGAGCCTGCTGTTAATCGCTCGGCTTGTTGACCTCACCGTGTAATAACAATAAGGGTAGGAATTAGTGTAGCTTCAAACATAATATATATTAGGGTTAAGGTGTAAGCTATAAATGTTAGTGAGATAAAGAGTTGTAGGAGGGTTAGCATTGTTAGAAAGGCTCGTTGGCGTTGTACTGGCTCTTTAGATAGAGTTTGTTGACTTGCTAGGAAGGCTAGTGGTAGTAGTCAATAAGATAGTACGAGTAGGGGAGCTGAGATGTTATCTAGTATTAAGTATATGTTGGATTTGGGTGTTAGGAGGTTAAGACTGAGGAGTGCTAGGATGAATGAGTAGGAGGTTGTTGTAATTAATAGGGACTTAGGTTTAACAAGGAGAGCGGTTGGGATTAATATAGTAGTTGTGAGGATAAGTTTAAACATTATAGGAGATTGAGATTTTTTAGGAAGTCACTACCGCGTGTCCGTGTGGTGGTTACTACTAGGCTTAGGCCTACGGCTGCCCCGCAGACGGAAATAGTAAGTAGGATGGTGGGTATTGGGATTTGTGACAGTGTGAGGGAAGAGGATGTAAAAATTACTAGTATTGTAAATAGAAGAAGTATTATTGTTTCTACGCATATCAGAGCTAGCATTAGGTGTTTATTTTGTAGAGAGAGGCTTGTGAGAGAAATTATGAAGGCAAGATATAATGTGGTTTTAATTATTTCCATTACTAAGGCTTAAGTGGTATAAGTTCTTCTGAGTCGAAATCAGATGTCTAATTAGACTACCCCAGCACTCTGCTCATTCTAGGCCTCCTTGTGACCATTCGTATATTAAGCCCAATGTAAGGATGATTAATAGGGTTATAGTTAGTGTTGTGGTGGTACTTGGCGGATTAGTATTGGTACTTCAGGGGGCTGGTAGAAGTAGGATAATCTCTAGGTCAAATAGAATGAATAGGATAGCAACTAGGAAGAATTGGATAGAAATTGGTGTTCGAGCATTTCCTAGTGGATCAAAGCCGCATTCGTAAGGGGAGAGTTTATTAATATCCGGTTTTATAATTATAAAGGAGTTAATTTTGTATAGGAGGGTTGTTGTCAGTAGGGATATGGTGATTAGGGCAGTTATGTTAATTATTTCTTCCCATGTGGGGCTTGATGCTTGGAAGGCATCCGTACTATTATACTAAAGAAATATGAGCCCCATCAGTATACAGAGATGTATAGGAAAAGTCAAATGATATCGACGAAGTGTCAATATCAGATTGCTGCTTCATAACCAAAGTGGTGGGTTATTGTAAAGTGTGATCGGGCTAGCCGTACTAAACAGACTAGTAGGAAGGAGGTTCCGATTATAACATGAAGTCCGTGAAAGCCTGTAGCCACAAAGAATAGCGAGCCGTAGACGCTATCTGAGATGGTGAATGAGGTGTCTTTATATTCAGATAGCTGGAGGTCTGTAAAATATATTCCGAGTATAATAGTAATTAGTAGGGCACGAGTCGCCTCCTTTTTATTACCCACTATTAATGAATGATGTGATCATGTGATGGTTGCTCCCGAGGATAGGAGGACTGCCGTATTGAGTAAGGGGACTTCTATTGGGTCTAATGGGTTGATTCCGGCGGGTGGTCATGTTGCTCCTAATTCTGGGGTGGGGACAAGGCTTACGTGGTAAAGAGCTCAGAAGAAACCTAGGAAGAAGAAGACTTCCGAGGTGATAAAGAGAATCATTCCATAGCGTATGTTTTTTTGTACGCCCTTGGTGTGGTGTCCTTGGTATGTGCTTTCTCGAACTACGTCTCGTCATCATTGAACTATGGTAAGTGCCAAGGTTAGTAGGCCTAGTTTTAGTGTGGTGGTGGAATTGGTGTGGAATCAGGTTGCTAGGCCCAGGGCTAAAAGTAGGGAGCCCAGAGCCCCTGTTAAGGGCCATGGGCTTGGGTCTACTAGATGATATTGGTGTAGTTGGTGGGTCATATGTGTTTTCTTGAAGGTATAGAATAATTAATAATGCAAACACGTATGCTTGGATACAGGCGACTGCTAGTTCTAAAAGGGTTAGTAGAAATAGAAGGGCTGCTGTTAATATGGTAAGGGGGATGTTAGTGTGGATGAAGCTAAGAGTGGTTGAGCTGACCATGGTGATGAGGAGGTGGCCGGCTGTGATATTTGCTGTTAGGCGGAYGCCTAGCGCTAATGGTCGTAYGAGTAGACTAATTGTTTCAATTAAGATCATAAATGGGATTAAGGGGGTTGGTGAGTTTTCTGGCAGAAGATGGGCTAGTATGATTGATGGTTTTTTTATTACACCAATAGTAACAGTGGCTATTCATAGGGGGAGAGCCAGGGCTATATTTATTGATAGTTGTGAGGTTGGTGTAAAGGTGTATGGAAGTAGTCCTAGTAGATTAAATATTAAGATTAAAAGTAGTAGGCTGGTTAGAATTCGACATCATTTTTGTCCGTTGGTGGAGAGTTGTTTGATTATGTTTATTAGGACTAATTTTAATAGTAAGATAAAGGTTGTTGTTATGCGGTTTCCTAAGAGTTTTGGTTTGTTATAGGTTAATATGATGGGGATTAATATTGATAGGGTGGCAGTGGGGGTGTAGAGAAGTTCGGGGCTTGCGAATTGTTCAAATATGTTTATGTTCATGGCAGGGTTGGTGTTAGTTTTTTTAACTTAGCGTGTGATGAGGTTATAGGGGTTTTATTAATCGACACACTTTTGGTTTTCTGCATGATTAGATGTATGGTTAATCAGGTTCAGAGGTAGATCAAGAGGATATAAGTTGTGCTTAGTTGAGGCATATCACTAAGGAAAGTGTATTTCTTCTTCAACTTAAAAGGCTGATGCTTTAAAAAGCTTCTCAGTGATTGTTCTGAGGCTAATCAAAGTTCGAATTGGTTTAATGGGACTGCTTCTAGTGCGATTGGTATAAAGCTATGGTTTGCTCCGCAAATTTCTGAGCATTGTCCAAAGAATACCCCGCTCCGCGATGCAGTTAGGGGGAGTTGGTTTAGGCGTCCTGGTACAGCATCCACTTTTACACCTAGTGAGGGTACTGCCCACGAGTGTAATACATCTTCTGCAGTAACCACGATTCGAGTTTGCAGTCCGGCAGGCAGGATTGCGCGGTGGTCTACTTCAAGTAGTCGTGGTGAGCCTTTTTGTAGGTCTGTTGCTGGGATTATATAGGAGTCAAATGAGAGTTGTACTCCATCTGAGTACTCATAGTTTCAGTATCATTGGTGGCCTGTTGTTTTAATAGTTAGGTAGGGGTCGAACACTTCTTCTATTAAATAAAGGGACCGTACTGATGGGAGCGCTGTTAGAATAAGAATTATAATGGGGGCGGCTGTTCATGCTGCTTCTAGTTGTTCTACTTCTTCTGATGGGTCATTATGGGTCAGGGTTGTTGTGGTTGCAGTGATAGTAAATATTAGAACTACTAATGATATTAGGTATGTAAGAAGTAGTACATGGTCATGTAGGAAGACAACTTCTTCTATGGTTGGGCTTATAGCTTCTTGTAGTGATAGTTGGGCTGCGTATGGCATGTGAGGACCACAGAGGCTGTGATTTGGCTATGACGGGGCCATGTAATAATGTTTACTAGGTTCTCGAGAAGATAGGCATGTAATTATTAGGGCCGAGTAGTAGTGTTTACCRGGTTTTCGGGAAAAAAGCATAAGTATGCAATTAACTTGAAATTAATAGATGGTAGTCTCAATCTGCCTTTTCTCGGGCCATGGCCACTCTATATCTGAGATAAATTCTCGGATTGGGGCATAGGTGTTGTTTAATATGTGGGTGGGTTCGGTGTGTGTGTGATATGGAGGGGGTGTTCCGTAGAATCACTCTACGTGGGTTTTTTTACCTAGTGGGGTCCGCGACTCTCGTTTTTGTGTTAGGGCCTCTCACACAATAAATATGGATATGAGGACAGCTACCATGGAGATTGCTGATCCAATTGATGAGATGGTGTTTCATAGGGTGAAGGCATCTGGAAAATCTGAGTAGCGACGCGGTATGCCAGATAATCCTAGGAAATGTTGTGGGAAGAATGTTATGTTTACCCCGGTAAATATAACTCAGAACTGGGTTTTTGTTAGGGTTTGATTAAGCGTGTATCCTGTGAATAGTGGAAATCAGTGGGTGAGTCCGCCTATGATGGCGAATACAGCCCCCATGGAGAGGACATAGTGGAAGTGTGCCACCACATAGTAAGTGTCGTGCAGGACAATGTCTAGGGATGAGTTGGCTAGGATGATGCCTGTTATACCACCGACGGTAAATAGGAAGATAAACCCCAGAGCTCAGTAGATTGGGGTGTGTCATTTGATGTGGCCGCCTGCTAGGGTAGCTAGTCAGCCAAAGACTTTAATTCCGGTGGGAATTGCAATAATTATTGTGGCTGCAGTGAAGTAGGCTCGGCTGTCAATATCTAGGCCGACAGTAAATATATGATGTGCTCATACAACGAAACCAAGGACTGCAATAGATATTATTGCTCAAATTATGCTTGTATAGCCGAATGTATTTTTTTTTCCAGTATAAAAAGTGATAATGCTTGAGATAATACCAAAGCCGGGTAGGATTAGAATGTAGACTTCTGGGTGACCAAAGAATCAAAATAAATGCTGGAACAAGACTGGGTCTCCTCCTCCGCAGGGGTCAAAGAAGGATGTATTAAGATTGCGGTCAGTTAAAAGTATGGTGATGGCAGCGGCTAAGACAGGCAAGGCTAGTAATAGTATAATAGCGGTAATTAGGACAGACCAGACAAACAAAGGGATATTAAATATAGGCATAGACTTGGGTTTTATGTTGATGCATGTTGTAATAAAGTTAATTGCTCCCAGGATGGAGGAGGCGCCTGCTAAGTGTAATGAGAAAATAGCTAGATCGACTGATGGGCCGGAGTGGACAAGATTTCCCGATAGGGGCGGGTAAACTGTTCAGCCGGTACCTGCACCAGCCTCTACGTAGGAGGAGGATAAGAGTAGTAGAAGCGCTGGTGGGAGGAGTCAGAAACTTATATTGTTTATTCGGGGAAAAGCTATGTCTGGGGCTCCGATTATTAGGGGAATAAGTCAGTTGCCAAACCCGCCAATTATAATAGGTATGACCATAAAAAAAATTATGATAAATGCGTGGGCGGTTACTAAGACATTAAAGATTTGATCACTACCCAGCAGTGATCCGGGTTGTGTAAGTTCTATACGCATTAATATACTTAAGCAGGCACCAATCAGGCCAGATCAGGCACCGAATAGTAGGTATAGGGTTCCGATGTCTTTGTGGTTAGTTGAGAAAAGTCAGCGAGTGATGAACACTGGTAGTATGGCTGAAATAGCGGTAGGCTGTAAACCTACACACAGGACGCGGTCCTTACTGCCAAACCTTGAGGTGTGTTACATGTCAGACTGCAAATCTGAAGTAGGCTTCTGCCCGGGGTTTCTCCGTTTTTTCCCATCGTTAATAAAAACGGAGAAAGCTAGGTTAAAGTCCGTCGGTTTGGACAGCTAACTGTTAATTAGTTATTTGTGGGATCGAGGCCCGCTAATCTAGAGAGTCTTAGTTTAAGTTAAAATATCTGTGTTGCAAGCAGGTGATGTGGTGAAGCCGCAGGCTCTAGCAGAAACTAAAGTGGTCTTTTTTGGGGGCTTTGAAGGCCTCTAGTTTAGTATAACTTAAGTTCCTACATATTTGGTGATAGTGGGAGTAGGAGGGCGGTTATTACTGTTAAAATCGCTATTGGTATGGGGTACTTTTTATGAGGTGTCCGTCATTTTATTAGTATGGGGGTGGTGTGAGGTGGAAGTGTTATGGCTAGTATGTAAGTTAATTTTAAGTAAATGAATAGGCTTAGTATAGATGCTATGGCTATTGTGGTGGCTTCGATAATTATATTAGTAGAGGTGAGTTTGTTAAGGATTAACCATTTTGGTATAAATCCTGTGAGGGGTGGCAGTCCCCCCAGGGAAAGGATGGTTAATACTATTACTAACATTAGGTGGGGTGAAGTGGTTCGTATTGTGCTTATATCTTTAATTGTTGTTGTTGATGCGTGGTTGATAGCTAGGAAGATAGGGGCTGTAGCTATGGTATAGATTATAAAGGTTAGGGCTGAAATTTTTGGTGATGTGGTTATTGTGGCGATGATTCAGCCTGTGTGGGCAATAGATGAGAAGGCTATTAGTTTTCGGAGTTGGGTTTGGTTTAGGCTACCCAGCCCCCCTGTAATGACCGACAAGATTGCTGACATAAGTAGGAGTGTTTGGTTTATCTTGTTATGGGTGGTTAGTATAACTGTCAGGGGTGCAATTTTTTGTCATGTAAGGATGGCTAGGGCTGTTAGGGTAGTTGTGCCTTGTGTTACTTCTGGTAATCAGAAGTGGAAGGGTGCAGCTGCTATTTTTATTATTAGGGTTAGGGTAATAATTGTTGTTGTTATTGGATCTGTTGTGATGTGGGTTTCTCAGTTGGATGTGTTTATGGCATTTACTGTAGTTGCAAAGAGTAGGGTTGTGGATGCTGTAATTTGTGTTAGGTAGTATTTAGTAGCAGCCTCTGTTGCTCGTGGGTGATAGGGTTTGGAGATTACTGGGATTATGGAGAGGGTGTTGATTTCTAGGCAGACTCATACTATTAACCAATGGGTGGCAATAGTAGTTAATAGTGTGCTTATAATAATGCTAGTAGTGATTACTGATCAGGATGTTAGGTTGATTGGTAAAGGCCGTGTGGCATTTTCGGGGTATGGGCCCAATAGCTTGATTAGCTGACTTTACTAGAAGGTAGTATATTGGTAGTATTGAAAGTTTTGATCTTTCAGGCTCAAGTTCAAGTCTTGACTTTCTAGTATTAAGGAGATGATTTGAACATCTGTGTTGAGGTTTTAAGCCTTTTGCACGGCCTAACTGTGCTACCTTAATGATAGCGCTCAGAAGTTATTATTAATTTCCGCATAGTGTTGAAAGCAAGGGGAAATGGCCATGTTTTTGGAGAAAAAAAAATTTAAAATGTAAAAATCAATCTCAAGAGATAATTTTTATAGGAAATTTTTCGTTTAATTTGTAGGTGAGAATAATATTTATTATTATAAAATTCTCGCATGGTATTAAGAAACAAGGGGGAATTACCACATTTGTCACAGGGGTGATTTTGATAACTGAAATTAAATTCTACGGAGAAAGGCAGATTTCCGGGGTAAATTTCAAGATGGGAAAAAAGTATAATCATACTGTGGTGAGGATGATATGTGTGAGAAAGTGTACTATTTTGGGACATTGTTTTTATTATGTTTTGTCGTATATCAGAGGCTTGATTTTTAAAAATAGGGGTTTTGAAAATTAGCTAACAGCGGAAAAAACCATTAAAAAAATAATGTAAAAAGGCGGAATANGATAACGGTATGTCTACCAAGCATGAAGGAATGTATCCATATAGGGAATATGCTAGACCAAGAATATAGCTCCACCCGGACTAGATGGTCTACCCCGGTAGGGGTAACGGTAACGGGCATATATGGGTGTCAGGTGAAAGGGAGAGAAATAAAAGACTACCAGGGGTGGATCTGGCAGGCTGATAAGAACATGAGGTGATATGTACCAATATAACGGGTGCGACCAAAGGCCTTGGAAAAAGCTAGTAGGGAGGGATGGTTCCGGGCCGTTGAGATGAACGTGAGAGTGTAACCAGTGGCCTCTTAAAGAGCATACTGGGAGGAGTTACAATATATGGACGTGAAAAGCAGGACTGTATGCCTGAAGTGGAAGGATAGAGGGTTTCACGGGCTGAGCTAGATCAAGGGACACCATTAGGAACGGGATAGTCATGGTTACTAATCACTAATATGTGTTAAAGCATGGAACGTTTGAGAGATGTGGTGACGGAATAGATGTTCGGTACCAGTTATTTATATAAATAATTATAGGGTAATTCTCGTTTAATAGGCATGGGGCAAAACATTAATGTATGATTATACATAGTGAAATAAAGACTATAATGTAGATAGTACATATAGGCGAAAACCCGGAATTAAGCTCTGGGGGGGAGGGGGGGGGTACCTAGAGAGATATTTGTTTTTTGGGAAGCGGGAGTTTATTGGCTCCGTGTCTACGCTATCAAGGTAGTCCTTTTCTCGGGCACGCTTCCATTGTGGTGGCGTGCCTTGGAGTGTTATGGAGGTGGAGAGGTTTAGTAAGCAAAGGGATAGAGTGAGAGGGAGGTATTGTTTTCATAGGAGGTGCATGAGTTGATCATAGCGGAATCGTGGGTATGAGGCTCGGACTCATAGGAAAATAGTTGTTATTAGGACTGTTTTCATTATGAGGTTGATTGTAAATAGTTGGGGGTTATTTGATCCGGGGTTTATAAACATTATTACTGTGAGGGTGTTTATTATTAAGATGTTGGTGTATTCGGCTAGGAATAGGAGTGCAAATGGGCCGGCTGAGAATTCCACGTTAAATCCTGAGACCAGCTCCGATTCTCCTTCGGTTAGATCAAATGGGGAGCGATTGGTTTCAGCTAGGGTGGAGGTGAATCATATTATGGCTAGCGGTCATGATGGGATTAGTAGTCAGATGTGTTCTTGAGTTTCTGTAAATGTTATTAGAGAATATCCTCCGGATAGGGTGGCTAAGGAGATGATAATTAGGCCTAATGTGACTTCATATGAGATGATTTGGGCTACAGCACGTATAGCTCCTATGAGGGGGTATTTAGAATTGGAAGATCATCCAGATCATAAGATTGTATAGGTGAATATTCCGGATATAGCTATAATAAATAGGATCCCTAGATTTATATTAATTAGTGGGGATGGTATTGGAATGGGTGCTCAAGAAATTAGGGCTAGTGTGAGGGCCATGATGGGGGATATGGTGAAGAGGATAGGTGACGATATGGTGGGTTTAGTTGATTCTTTTGAGATTAGCTTCAACCCGTCTGCGATGGGTTGAAGCAGACCAAGGGGGCCAACGAGATTAGGGCCCTTGCGGAGTTGTATATAGCCTAGGAGTTTTCGTTCTAGGAGGGTTAAGAATGCGACTGCAATGAGGATTGGTAGGATGTAGAGTAAGGGGTTAATGATATTGAATAGGATCTTGGATATATATTAAGGATTAGTGCCTTAATTGACCTTGTCTTGGTCGGTGGTGTTACTTGTAAGAGCTTGCTTGTAGTATTGGCTTTGCTATACCGGTCCTTTCGTACTGGGTGGAGCGTATCATAGATAGAAACCGACCTGGATTACTCCGGTCTGAACTCAGATCACGTAGGACTATTAATCGTTGAACAAACGAACCTTTGATAGCGGCTGCACCATCAGGATGTCCTGATCCAACATCGAGGTCGTAAACCTTCTTTTTGATATGGGCTCTTGAAGAAGATAGCGCTGTTATCCCTGGAGTAACTTGGTTCAATTGTCAGCTGTGCTGGGTCTATTAGTGGCCTGTCGGCCTGGTGGAATTTATAGGATTCTGCATTGGAAGTTCTTTTTTTTTCCAAGGTCGCCCCAACCGAAAGGAGCTATTATAAGATTTAATAGTTTAGTTTAAGCTTCACAGGGTCTTCTGGTCTTATGGGGGTATTCTAGCTTTTGGACTAGAAGATCAGTTTAATTGACGTACTACAAGAGACAGTTAGGCCCTCATTTTGCCTTTCATGCGGGTCTACAATTAATAGACAAGTGATTACGCTACCTTTGCACGGTTAGGGTACCGCGGCCGTTTAATTGTTCACTGGGCAGGCGTTGCCTTTAATACTRGTTTGTGGCTAAAGGTTATGTTTTTGTTAAACAGTTGGGGTCTTGGGTTGCCGAGTTCCTTTTGTAGTGTTTGGTCTTTCTTTTTAACGCACCTGTGTTGGGGTCACAGTGGGGTGATGGGTTGGTGAATTGTGTTGATGTGTCCTGTGGGGGGTCTGTTAATAACTAGTAGATTTTCTGTTTCTAGCGGATAAGTGCGTGGAGAGAGGTTGTCTTATTATTAGTTTTAGCAGGGTATTTCCTATGGGGATAGGCTTACCTTTAGTAAACCTTGGAGTTTTTGGTTAAGTATTGGATTAGTTTCGGGTAATTCTTTAACGATATTTTGTTGGGTGGCTGCTTAAAGGCCCACGGGTGGTGTGCGGGTAGTAGGTTCTCTCAAGTTCAGGTTGTATCCTGTTTCAATAGGGCTGTACCCCTATTGATTATCTTTAGATGCCTAGGGGGGGGTGTGAAGGTCTAAAGTAGAACTTATATTCTTTTTTGGGTAGCCAGCTATCTCCAGATTCGGTAGGTGTTTCGCCTCTACCTTGAAGTCTTCCCACTCTTTTGCCACAGAGAAGGGTGCGCCCTTTAGGCTGCTTTAAGGTAGCTCATCTGGTTTCGGGGTATAGACTGTGATTCATCTTGCCTTTGTTACTTGCTAAACCATGATGCGAAAGGTGCAAGGGCTAGTCTTTGCTGTTTTTTGCTTAAAATGGTTCCCTTACGGTACTTTTAGGTGATTTGTGACTGTTCGATCGCCTCTACTAAGATGGTCAAATGATTTGTTTTATAGACTATAGATGTTTGTGTTAATTATGTGTTTTTGGCTCAAAAAGATTATTGAATAATTTCGTTCGATTGTAAGTCGAGTGCTTTGGCGTAAGCTACTTTTTGTTTCTAAGCGCACTTTCCAGTACGCTTACCATGTTACGACTTGCCCTGCTTTGGAAAAATAGAGGTGTTTATGGATGGTTTTGTCTGTTTTACAGGGATGACGGGCGGTGTGTGCGCACTTCATTGCGTTAATTTCGGTTGGGTGTTCTATTCTCAACTTACTTCTAAATCCGCCTTCAGTTTCTAGTTTCATAGTCTATTCGTTTTTTCTAGTATAGAAAATGTAGCCCATCTTGTCCCTCTCATTAGTTACACCTCGACCTGTCGTATTAAGGATAGTGTTATTGAGCTTGCTTTATTTCTTTTACAAGGTAAGCTGGCGACGGCGGTATATAGACTGTAGGCTAGAGGGGGTTGGGTTAATCGTGGATTATCGGTTATTAGACAGGCTCCTCTAGGTCGATGTGAAGCACCGTCAAGTCTTTTAAATTTTAAGCTTTCGCTCGTAGTTATTTGGCGAACAATTCGTTATTTAATTGTTTTGTTAAGGCTGGGCATAGTAAGGTATCTAATCTTAGTTTGTGTCCTTGCTTTCACGAGTTGAAGATGTTTAAGTATTAGGGCTAAATGTTTGGTGTAACTTATAGCTTTTTACAGCCCAGTCTGGCCTTCTCCCTAATAAGAGTACGTGTGAATTTTAGTCGTGCTTTACGCCGGGGATATTGTCTCGAGCCTGTCGTATAACCGCGGTCGCTGGCACGAGATTAACCGGCCCTCTAGATCCACTTATTAGGTCAAGCTTGCGCTTATGGCCCAATATTAATTACTGCTGTGAATCCGTAGGGATGTGGCTTATTGCTTGGTGTCATGGGTGGTGTGCCTGATACCTGCTCCACGGTGGTTGCTGTGGGCTGTTTCACCGTCATGGTGAGGCTTGCATGTATAAGTAGTGGGTTAGGACAATAAGAGGTTTAAGACCAAGACCTTGTGCTATCAGGAAGGCCGTCTTAGCATTTTCAGTGCTATGCTTGAAGGTAAGCTATGATAGC